TCATAAAAATTAATCATGTGCCAGGAACCAGATTTGAACTGGTGACACGAGGATTTTCAGTCCTCTGCTCTACCAGCTGAGCTATCCCGACCATTCCCATTCCCGATACCGCATATCCTCATATCCTCATTTTACTAGATAACTTAGGTCTATGTCAATTCAAAGGGTATTACAAAGTCTTATCCAGGTGCTATAATTTCTTGGATCTTAAAAAAAGGAAGACTTTGTCAGCTTCAGTATGAATAATGATATCGACCATGACTCGTTCAAATGGGGAGTCTTTGGTCAAAGACGGTCATTTGTACATGTATCATATATCACAAGACTTGTCATAAGAGACAAATCTTTCTCTCGGATCCGTTTGTAAAAGAGTAGGGTGAATAAGAAAGATAACGAATTTGAACTACTAACGAAAAAAAAAAAGATAAGATAAATAGTTAATAGTTAAGGAGTCAAATGGGCTTTTTGGGGATAGAGGGACTTGAACCCTCACGATTTTTAAAGTCAACGGATTTTCCTCTTACTATAAATTTCATTTTTGCCGGTATTGACATGTAGAATGGGACTCTATCTTTATTCTCGTCCGATTAATTAGTTCTGCAAAATAACTATCAGACTGTGTGGTGACTGCTTTGATCAATGAATATTCGATTCTTTCTTCAATATGGAATCGATTCACAATAATTTTCCCTTTTTCATAGAAAAATACAGATTAAGGTCGTCATTAATCATTTGATAGAGTATTTCAGTACGTATACGTATGTATATACGTATATCCTTCATCTTTGCGGAAGTTTCAATGGAAGGATTCCTCTACCAATGCAACACAGTCAATTCCATTTGTTAGAACAGCTTCCATTGAGTCTCTGCACCTATCCTTTTTTCACCTTCTGGGCCTTTGTTTGTTTTTGGAAAATAGGATTTGGCTCAGGATTGCCCATTTTTATTAATTCCGGGGTTTCTCTGAATTTGAAAGTTCTCACTTAGTAGGTTTCCATACCAAGGCTCAATCCAATTAAGTCCGCAGCGTCTACCAATTTCGCCATATCCCCTTTTTGTTTTGAGATTAGGATCTCATTTTTATTTAGATGTCGTTCTCTTTTTTATTTCATTTCTGCTGGAACCGTTGAATTCATTAAATACTGATTCCTATCTCGAAAAAGTTTTTCTCCCCTTTGATTTCTTGGCTATCTTCTTTCATCTTCTATGCTATCTTCTTTCATCTTCTATAGGAAACCCGCACCCGCATTTGGTCCAATCAGAAACGATTCTATCATTTCTGTATCTGCAATTCAATATAGATGTAGATATACCACGTATATATGTCTCTCTTATGCTCGTTTTTACCATGCAATTTGTAATACTTGAACGGTCGATTCTTTTTTTCGTCTGAGCTTCCATCTTTACGAATCAAAGCGTAATAATTTCTAATTATTTAAAACAAATCATTCCATTTAGAAAAAAAAATATATATATATTATATGAAATAAAATATAGATATAGAAGTGTAATAAAAAGACTTTCAAATATCATTTGAAAGCAAAAACGAAAATTATTTAATCTAAAAATAAATCGAATCGAATATTTTTTAATATTAAATGCTATATTATAGAATTGTACTATAATTGTGATGTGAGAAAAAAAACTAAAATTATATATCGATAGATTAATCGTTATATTCTATGGTCTATGGTAAGTATGAGTATATTTCCTTTCAATTCTATATTCTATTTTTTCGATAGTCATATTCATTATGACTAGCTAATAGTAATCGCCAAGAATGCAAATATTAATTAATAGCTAACAATAGTTTATTGAAGCCCCTTGCAGGTAGAATTTATATTATGTGAGCCTGCTTAGCTCAGAGGTTAGAGCATCGCATTTGTAATGCGATGGTCATCGGTTCGATTCCGATAGCCGGCTTTTCTCTATTTATTTTCTTCGAGTTTTTACATGATTGAGAATGCCCTTTTTAAATCCGAAATCAAATAGAAAAATATATTTTTTATCTTATAGGAACTTACAACTATGCCATGAAAAGAATCCCTTTTATCTATTTTTTATTTATATAGAATCTTTATATAGAATATATATATATATATATAGAATATAGAGAAATATATAAATAGAATATATATATAGAATATAGAGAAATATATAAATAGAAGGATATATAAATAGAAGGGTATGGATATTTATTCATCTAATTATTCTTTAGAGTACAAGTACACTACTTCCGTAAACTTCGCTTTATTTATCATTTAGTTCAGTTTTAGTTTAGGTTTATTCTGTAAAATGAAATTTCATCAATAAGAATTCAATATAAAAATATAAATAAGAATAAGGAGTCTTTATGTCGCGTTACCGGGGACCTCGTTTCAAAAAAATACGCCGCCTGGGAGCTTTACCGGGACTAACTAATAAAAGGCCTAGAGCCGGAAGTGATCTTAGAAACCAATCACGTTCCGGTAAAAAATCTCAATATCGTATTCGTCTAGAAGAAAAACAAAAGTTGCGTTTTCATTATGGTCTTACAGAACGACAATTACTTAAATACGTTCGTATCGCTGGCAAAGCCAAGGGGTCAACAGGTCAGGTTTTACTCCAATTACTTGAAATGCGCTTGGATAACATCCTTTTTCGATTGGGTATGGCTCCGACTATTCCTGGAGCCCGTCAATTGGTTAACCATAGACATATTTTAGTCAATGGTCGTATAGTAGATATACCAAGTTATCGCTGCAAACCCCGAGATATTATTACGGCGAGGGATGAACAAAACTCTAGAGCTCTGATTCAAAATTCTTTCGATTCATCCTCTCAGGACGAAATGCCAAAACATTTGACTCTTCAACCATTCCAATATAAAGGATTAGTCAATCAAATAATAGATAGTAAATGGGTCGGTTTGAAAATAAATGAATTGCTAGTCGTAGAATATTATTCGCGCCAGACCTAAACCTAACGAAAATAAAATAAAAAATCACAAGGGTTCGGACAATTTTGATCCCTTTCGTCGAAGTAAATTAACCTAAGGTTAAGATAAATAAGAGTTTGATCCGGATTTTTATCCGATTTAGGTATCATAGAACGGGAGGGAGGTTTTCATTCCTTGTCTACTCTTTTCCTTTCAGTATTTTCCGTGACACAGTAATTAGGAATAAAATATATATCAAAGAAAGGTCTAACTGTTTTGTGTTGGAATATAATTTTATATATTTTACTCTTTTGGTTAGTAAGATCAGTGAATTAGATGAAGGTACGGAAAGAGAGGGATTCGAACCCTCGGTAAACAAAAGCCTACATAGCAGTTCCAATGCTACGCCTTCAACCACTCGGCCATCTCTCCTACATAATGATTATGACCCAAAAACCGAGTGAATAGCGAGCTGGTACTAGTAGATTATTTGATAGGAACGACCAATTAACTAATTATAACTATAAAAAATATATAAATTTTCATCAAAGTCAAAGAAAGATCTTTCTTTTGAGGTTAGGCGGATAAATATAAAATATGAAAACTGTTAGAAACATTCTATTCATGTTTGCAAAACCAGCCTTCGTCTCTTTTTCTGTTATTTTATACCGGTACCGAAGGCAATCACTAAATTATAATGAATCCGCAGATTGATGGGTCTATTTTTGCACTTAGGTTAATGGATCTCTTTAGATCACGATTCTATTTAGACTATAATTCCATATCTTATATCTTAAGAATTCTCAAATTCCTTTCCAGTCCAGTATTCAGAAAAATTATCTATATATAAAAAATTATCTATATATAGTTGATTGTATAGTGTATACCTCCTATGTATACAAAATAAAACGGGCGGGTTTTTTCATCATAGAATGGTTATTCGATCTTTTTTTCTTCTTTGGATGAGAATTCAATAAAAAAAATTTTCGTTATTCTCATCTGTAACTTCAATTAAATTGAATACTTTCTTTTGTTGGTATACTACTCCATTTACATTAGGATGAAATCGAAGTGTACTCCAATATTTATTTCTTTGTTTTTTTTTTTATTCCTGTCAAAAAGGAACAATTTGAATAAATATAAATACAGGGTCCATATCTTTTTTATTAATGAATCTGTTTTTATGTTATTTCGTACTGTACAATTCTTTTCTTTGTGGGATCGGTTTACCACGAGAGGTAATGAGAAAAATTATAGAATGGATTGCTACCTATGCCTAGATCGCGGATAAATGGAAATTTTATTGATAAGACCTTTTCAATTATAGCCAATATCTTATTACGAATAATTCCGACAACTTCAGGAGAAAAAGAGGCATTTACCTATTACAGAGATGGTGCGATTTGATTCTTTTTTATTGCTCTCAATCTTACGAAAAAGACACATGATTTGGGATCGGGATAGAAATAAAAATTTTGAAAAAAAAATCTACGCTTGTTGAAGGTAAAGTTTGGAAATAGAACAATTCCTTCTGTCGTGTATCCTCCATTAATGCAACCTCGGATGCTACGGTTTAATTGTCGACTCTAGTATTGAGCGAAAGGCTACACCTATAGGTTCTGTATTTACAGGTCAATCCTACTCCACCAGTACCAATAGGTCACATAGGGGAAGAAGCACTACACCTAGGAATCAACAACACGAAAACTTTGTTATAAATTATCCCGATCCTGATAAGGATCGGAACTAACAAGAATGGTCGGGACAACAAACATCCATCTCGTTTGTATTTTGGATACCTGTATAACCATCGAAGGCTGTTGAAGTGACTAATTCCTGGAAATTATAAGGCGTTTAGAACAAATAAATTGTTGGAGTTATCATCTCTATCTAGTATCAACACGTTTGATCTTAAGAAAAGATCTCTTGCAGTAAGGTTGGCTAGAGATTTCTTGTAAAAACACTAGCCCTGCTCAGTTCATAATGATAGTATTTTCATCTTTTTTTCCCCTGTTTTATTTTCATTATGCACATAAAAGAGGAGCCGTATGAGATGAAAATCTCATGTACGGTTCTGGAACGG